ATGCATGAATCCAGTAAAACTAACCAAGAACAAAATTATATAATCAGCAATCAGACAATTCACGACTCGTTTAGTAAAATGAAATCTACTGATAATACAAATTATTCACTTCGAGAAAAAACAATCAAAAATATAACTGATAGAACAAGGACAATCAGAAATAAAACAAAGAGTCTTACTAAAGAAAAAAACAGTAACGCCAATAAAAAAATAAATCCTAACAAAACAAGTTATAATGTAAAAGTAAAACTGACAAAAAATCTTTTGAAAAATTTTAAAATAAAAAGAAGAAGCACTCGATTAATCTGCCAATTACAAAATTTTCAAAAGATTTTAATTAAAAGAATGTATATAGATACCCTTCTATGTATCACTAATATTGCCAGAATTCCTACACAACTTGTTCTTGCATCAAGAATTTTTTATTTTTATAAATACATTTACAATACTAAAACTAACCAAGAAATAAAAAACAAAAAAGAAATTCAATATATTTCAACTCTAAAAAGGGCGCTTTACAATATTAAAGTTAGTAATAGAAATTCACATCTTTTTTTTGACTTATCTTGCTTATCGCAAGCATATGTATTTTACAAATTATCACAAACCCGAGTTATTCACTTGTATAAGTTAAGATGTATTCTTGACTCTCATGGAACATCTTTTTTTCGTAAAACTCCAATAAAGAATTCTTTTGTAACACAAAGAATATTTCATTCCGAATTAAGACATAAGAAATTGTCAAGTTGTGAAACGAGTCAATGGAAAAACTGGTTAAGAGGTCATCATCAATACAATTTATCTCAGATTAAATGGTCTGGATTAATACCACAAAAATGGAGAACTAAAATTAATGAAAGCGGTATAACCAAAAATAAAGATTTAAAAAAATGGAATTCATATGAAAAAGAACTAGTACTCTCTGACAAAAAAGAAAAAGATTTTAAAGTCTATCCATTACCAAACCAAAAATATAATTTTTCAAAATACTATAGATACGATCTTTTATCATATAAATCTATTAATTCTAAAATGAGTAAGGCCTCATATATTATTTATGGATCACCATCAGAATCAGAATTAAATAACAACCAAAAGATTACTTTTAATTACAACAATTATAAACAAAAATTCTTTGAAAGCCTGGAGGAAATTCCTACCAATAATTATCTAGAAAGGGGCAATCTTATGTATATGCAAACAAATCCAGATAGAAAATATTTTGATTGGAAAATTATAAATTTTTATCTAAGACAAAAAATCTATATGGAGCCCTGGACAAAAATGGATTATAACATTAATAGAAATACTAAGATTGGAAGGAAGAATTACCCCAAAATGGAGAAAATAGCTAAAAACGCTCTTTTTTATCTTACGATTCCTGAAGATTCAGAAAGAAATACGATCAATGACAAGAAACTTTTTTTTGATTGGATGGAAATGAATGAAGAAATACTAAACCCCATATCAATATCAACGAATATGAAACTTCCCTTCTTTCCAGAATTTGTGCCACTTTATAATGTATACAAAACCAAACCGTGGATTATACCAAGCAAATTACTTCTTTTAAATTTGAATAAAAAAAGAAATGAAAATAAAAAATGGAATTTTTTTAGACCATCGAATGAAAAAATATATTTTGAAATAATGAATCAAAATCAAGAAAAAAAAGAACCCTCAGGCCGAAAAGGTCTTAGATCCTATGCACAAAACCAAGGTAAAACGAAAAAACAATCCAAGATGCGGAATAAGATGAGACCAGAAATAATTTTCTTACGCAAACACTATTTGCTTTTTCAATGGATAATAGACGATGGTTTAATTCCGAAGTTCACTGAAAGAATGATCAATAATATCAAAATATATTGTTATTTGCTTGGACTGAGAAATCCAAGAGATACTACTATATCGTCTATTCAAAGGAAAGAAATAAATCTGGATATAATGGTAATTCGGAATAAATTTACTCCTATAGAATTGAATAAAAAGGGGATATTTCTTATCGAACCGATTCGTTTGTCTGTAAAAAACGACGGATACTTTATTATGCATCAAACGATAATTATTTCGTTGGTTCATAAGAGTAAGTACCAAACTCCTCAAAGAAATCGACAAAAAAGATATTTCAATAAGACTAAATTGGATGAATCTATTACAAGATATCAAAAAATAACTAAAAATATAGACAACAAATCTTATGATTTTATTCTTCCTGAAAATATTTTATCGTCTAGACGTCGTAGAGAATTGAGAATTCTCATTTTTTTCAATTCAAAAAATAGAAAAGGTGTGGATAGAAATCGAGTATTTTGTAACACAAAAAACATAAAAAGTGGGAATCCTTTTTTGGATCAAAGTAAACATTTTGATATAGATAAAAACGAATTAATTCAATTAAAGTTTTTTATTTGGCCCAATTATCGATTAGAAGACTTGGCTTGTATGAATCGATATTGGTTTGCTACCAATAATGGAAACCTTTTTAGTATATTAAGAATATATCCACAATCAAAAAAAATAGGTTGATGGTACATTTTTCATATCTATTCTGTACCATATATATACAAAAGCAAACAGATGCACATATGCCCTAGCTTACATATTAGTTTAAAATAGATATAGATCCATTTTTTAGTTAATACTAAATCAATGACGTATCAATTTGTTTGGATAAAATATATAAACGAATCAACGGAATCTTCCTAATTTTAGGTCTAAATTTTTCGACGTTGTGAGTGTAAAAAAGTACCATCCCCTCTTATCCCTGCCCAAAGAAAATAAAAAATTTGATTAATAAAATCAGGAGTCCAGAAAAAAATTATAATTTTTGTGTATACTAATTACTACATTAAAATGACTGATATTATTATTACTGATCGATAAAATATAAGATATATATGTAAATTAAATAAAAGGATAAGAGGAACTTTTTATGATAAAAAAAAAATGGAGTGTAATTTTTTTGACAGAGGAAAACAAAGACAACAAGGGATCCGTTGAATTTCAAGTAGTGAGTTTCACAAATAGGATACGGAGACTTACTTCACATTTGGAATTGCACAAAAAAGACTATTTATCTCAGAGAGGTCTGCGTAAAGTTCTAGGAAAACGTCAACGGCTGCTGGCCTATTTGTCAAAAAAAAATAAAGTACGTTATAAAGAATTAATTGGCCGGTTGGATATTCGAGAAACAAAAAATCATTAATTTGAAGAGTTGTTTTGCATTTTCGCTTAAATTTTGATGAACTTCTTTTCGCTTTCAGCAATTCATGGAAAAATGAATCGAAAAAAAAAACCTATGACTGCACCAGCTATACGAAATGACCTTATGATAGTAAATATGGGTCCTCAGCACCCATCAATGCACGGTGTTCTTCGACTCATTGTTACTCTAGATGGTGAAGATGTTATTGACTGTGAACCGATATTGGGTTATTTACATAGAGGGATGGAAAAAATTGCGGAAAACCGAACAATTATACAATATTTACCTTATGTAACACGTTGGGATTATTTAGCTACTATGTTCACAGAAGCAATAACTGTAAATGGTCCAGAGCAGTTAGGCAATATTCAAGTGCCTAAAAGGGCCAGCTATGTCAGAGTTATTATGTTGGAGTTAAGTCGTATAGCTTCGCATTTATTATGGCTTGGCCCTTTTATGGCAGATATTGGTGCACAGACGCCCTTCTTCTATATTTTTCGAGAAAGAGAATTGATATATGACCTATTCGAAGCTGCCACCGGTATGCGAATGATGCATAATTATTTTCGTATCGGGGGGGTTGCTGCTGATTTACCTTATGGCTGGATAGATAAATGTTTGGATTTTTGTGACTATTTTTTAACAAGAGTTACTGAATATCAAAGACTTATTACACGGAATACAATTTTTTTAGAGCGAGTTGAGGGAATAGGCATTATTGGCGGAGAGGAGGCAATAAATTGGGGTTTATCAGGACCAATGCTACGAGCTTCTGGAATACCATGGGATCTTCGTAAGGTTGATCATTATGAGTCTTACGATGAATTTGATTGGAGAGTTCAATGGCAAAAAGAGGGGGATTCGTTAGCTCGTTATTTAGTACGAATTAGTGAAATGACAGAATCAATAAAAATTATTCAACAGGCTTTAGAAGGAATTCCGGGGGGTCCCTATGAGAATTTAGAAATCCGGCGCTTTGATAAAGTACAGAATCCCGAATGGAATGATTTTGACTATCGCTTTATCAGTAAAAAGCCTTCTCCTACTTTTGAATTGTCAAAACAAGAACTTTATGTAAGAGTAGAAGCCCCAAAAGGAGAATTAGGAATTTTTCTGATAGGAGATAAGGGTGTTTTTCCTTGGAGATGGAAAATCCGACCACCAGGTTTTATCAATTTGCAAATCCTTCCTCAGTTAGTTAAAAGAATGAAATTGGCTGATATTATGACGATACTAGGTAGCATAGATATCATTATGGGAGAAGTTGATCGTTAAAATGATAATAGATACAACAGAAATACAAGCTATCAATTCTTTTTTTAGATTGGAATCCTTAAAAGAGGTATATGGGATCATATGGATGCTTATCCCTATTTTTACTCCTGTATTAGGAATCACAATAGGTGTACTAGTAATCGTTTGGCTAGAAAGAGAAATATCCGCAGGGATACAACAGCGTATTGGACCTGAATACGCCGGGCCTTTGGGAATTTTGCAAGCTTTAGCAGATGGTACAAAATTACTTTTCAAAGAGAATCTTCTTCCATCAAGAGGAGATATTCGTCTATTCAGTATTGGACCATCCATAGCAGTCACATCAATTCTACTAAGTTTTTTAGTAATTCCTTTTGGATATCACCTTGTTTTATCGGATTTAAATATTGGTGTTTTTTTATGGATTGCCATTTCAAGTATTGCTCCCGTGGGCCTTCTTATGTCAGGTTATGGATCAAATAATAAATATTCCTTTTTAGGTGGTTTACGGGCTGCTGCTCAATCAATTAGTTATGAA